CAGCCGGTGGGACCCAACCTATTCTTGAAATATACAACTCGCACACACTCCCTTTCCAAAAAAAATCAATACACCAAGCACTACACTTAGATTTATTGGATTTGTTGCTAAAATATCGGTATTAAACCCGAAACTCCCGACGGATGGCCAACGGCCCAAGGAAAGGAAAGAATCGGTTACGTTTTTCATATGTTCTCCTCTTATAGATAGGACTAACAAAGAACAGAGTTCTTTTTGTATCACCTCGCTCGCCCTTTTTTTGAAGTTTCCAATAAGTATCTTATTGGGTTAGGTCCTAGGTCTCATGTCAATTGCGAAATATCTCTTTTGTTGAATTCCTAAAATAAAAGTAAACAAGTTTTCCATAGTAGACGGAAAGGAAGAAAGCGAGCAAATCTATGAATTCCTCATCCTCAAATAAGGCCTTCCCGGGGTATGGTTTTGATTTTAATTCTAGGATTCAATTAAACAAAAGGATTCGCAAATAAAAGCGCTAAAGCCACGACCAGCCCATAAATTGTCAAAGCTTCCATAAAAGCTAGACTCAACAATAAAGTACCTCGTATTTTACCTTCTGCTTCCGGTTGTCTTGCAATACCCTCTACGGCTTGGCCCGCAGCAGTACCTTGACCAACTCCAGGCCCAATAGAAGCAAGCCCTACGGCCAATCCAGCAGCAATAACGGAAGCGGCAGAAATAAGTGGATTCATGATAAGTTCCTCATACTAAAAAAAAATAGTTAATGATACAAGTAACCAATGAATTATTACTTATTTGATCATTCAAATCTATCGAGTCGAAGTAACTAAAAACTTCGAATGAAAATAAGAAATTAGATAGGGATAACCCTTATATAACTAGATATATATCTAATATCACATATACATTAGTTTCTTTCATAACGTAAACCACCCGTATTTTATATTGAATCGGATTCTAGAATCTTTCTTCGAAAGATATACAGGGTCTGGGCAAACTTATAGACATTACCATATATCTACCATGACCCACCAATCCATCTTTTTTCACACTTTCATAAGTCTATCTTTCCCCCTACAACTCTAACCGTATATACATACGTATTTGTATCTATTATGTTCCCCGACCAAGAACCGAGTAGATTATCTTGAATCATGCATTTCCGGAATTGGGATAATCTAAAAAAAAAAAAGACTATTTCGAAAGCTAATCAATGATGACCTTCCATGGATTCCCCTATATAAGCCGCGGCTAAAGTTGCAAAAATAAGAGCCTGAATACCACTTGTAAATAATCCAAGAAACATAACAGGTATAGGAACTACTAAAGGTACTAAAGAAACAAGAACAACAACTACTAATTCATCAGCCAATATATTCCCGAAAAGTCGAAAACTAAGAGATAGGGGTTTTGTGAAATCTTCTGAGATGTTAATTGGTAAAAGTATTGGGGTTGGTTGAATGTATTTCCCAAAATAACCTAATCCTTTTTTGGTAAGACCCGCATAAAAATATGCCACTGACGTCAGTAAAGCTAAAGCAACAGTAGTGTTTATATCATTCGTGGGGGCGGCTAACTCCCCATGAGGTAACTGTATGACTTTCCAAGGTAAAAGGGCACCTGACCAGTTAGAAACAAAAATAAATAGGAACATAGTTCCAATAAAGGGAACCCAGGGACCATATTCTTCTCCAATCTGAGTCTTGCTCAAGTCTCGAATAAATTCAAGAACATATTCGAAGAAATTTTGACCGTCGGCCGGAATGGTTTGTGGATTTCGAACGGCTATGATGACTGAACCTAATAAGATAGCAATTACGACCCAAGAAGTGATAAGTACTTGGGCATGAATTTGTAAACCTCCTATTTGCCAATATAAATGTTGGCCTACTTCTACACCTGATATATCATATAATCCTTTGAGCGTTTTAATGGAACATGGTATAACATTCATATTGTCCTCGGACAGAAATCAACTTAAAAAAAGGAATTATTTTGATTCAACCATCTCTTTCTCAACTCAACCCATCTCTACTTTAATCATTAATCATATATTTAGGATATCAAGAAATCACATAAAAAAGAGAAATATCCCAATTTTCTCTTTTTTTAATCCAAGACAAGAATAGTAACTGATTCAATAAATCTATGAAGTTCCCGACTAATTAACCAATCTTATTATTCTTAATCATAACATAATCATAATCAACAACTTCTTATATAGCTAGAACGACCCTTACAAATTGCGGATACTAATTTATTAAGAATCAATCGAATTGAAGCTATAGCGTCATCGTTGGCTGGAATCGAAATATCTGCGAGATCGGGGTCACAATTTGTATCAATTAAACAAATCGTTGGAATCCCCAAAATGATACATTCTCGGAGGGCTGTATATTCTTCTTGCTGATCGACGATGATTACAATATCGGGCAACCCCGTCATATATTTGATCCCACCCAGATATGTTTGCAAAGTAGATAATTTTCTCTTCAACATTGCAGCATCTCTTTTGGGGAGACCATTGAGTTTCCCCATCTTTTGTTCTGCTCTTAAATCCCTAAACTTATGCAGTCTCGTTTCTGTAGTAGACCAATTCGTTGACATACCACCAAGCCATTTTTTATTAACATAATGACATCGAGCCCTTATTGCAGCTGATGCTACTGAATCCGCTGCTTTATTTTTGGTACCAACTATTAAGAAATCTTTTCCCCCACTTGCTGCATCAAAAACTAAATCACAGGCTTCTGATAAAAAACGAGCAGTTCTAGTAAGATTTGTAATATGAATACCTTTACGCTTTGCAGAGATGTAAGGGGCCATCCTGGGATTCCATTTTTTAGTACCATGGCCAAAATGAACTCCTGCTTCCATCATCTCTTCTAAATTGATGTTCCAATGTCTTCTTGTCATTTTTTCCCACACTTTCTCTTTTTTTTTGAACAAATAAAAAATTGTTCCGACGGAACCTTCTACCGGGATTGATCGTTGATACACAGCCCCAACCATTCATTTTTATTATTAATATTTCATTTTATTTATTACCAAATCAATAAATAGAAAGTCAAAAGAAAGAATGAATCCACCCTTACCTTAGGAATCATGAAATCGCGTAAATTATTTTTCCGGTGTCTCATGGAAATTGTTTGGGACGCAAGAAAAAAAAAATTCTCTATGATGTAACAAAATATCTCTCATTTCCAACTCGAATAGATTTTTATTTTGGATTTCCAAATGAATGTTCTTGTCTTGCCTTGAGCGGTACGCTAATTTTTGGAATCCGGTACCGGCAGGGATAATCCCCCCCAGAACAACATTCTCTTTCAGGCCCTTCAACCAATCAATACGGCCTCGTAGAGCAGCTTTTGCTAAAACTCTAGCAGTTTCTTGAAAACTTGCTTCAGATATGAAACTTTGAGTATTCAGGGATGCCTTCGTTATTCCCAATAAGATTGCCCTATAACAGATTGCTTCGTCCAAAGCACGCCCTGCTCGTTCCGCCCGCAACAATCCGATTAATTCTCCGGGTAAAAAAACATTAGACATTCCATCTTCTGAAACCAACACTTTTGATGTTACTTGACGTATAATAATCTCTATATGTCTATTATGAATCTGCACCCCCTGGGATCGATAAACCTTTTGAATCTTATTAACCAAAGCGATACGACTTTGGGCTATGGTTAGCTCAGCTCCAATCAAGAATCCCCAGGGGATTCCAAGAATTTTTGGTATACGTTCGTTCCAACTTTCAACTCTCTTTTCAAGGTTCATCGATATTGAACCAATCGAACGCACTTCTAAGATTTGTTCCACTTTTGGAAGACCCTGTGTTATGTCACCAGATCGCGATTTTTCATATATAAACGTAACTAATGTATCTCCTTCATAAAGGGGTTCCCCATAATGTCCACGAACCGTTGCTCCTGGAGTAGCCAAATAGGGCTTAGCCGATCTTATAACTAAAGAGTCAATATCAATAATGAAAATTTGACCTGATTTTTTTATGTATGATCCATCTTGAAATAGACATATATTTTCACAAAGAAATTGCCCAAGGCTCATTATTGCGGATGTCTCTTCCCAAAAATGGATTTCGATTTCGATAAAGTACCGATATAAATAGAGTGGAGTCAAAATGATGTCATCACCCGTGGAAATCCTTTTATTTTCAAATATTATATAGCAATGAAATACTTGAAATACTTGGAAAGTCTGTTTCAAATTGTCAAGTTTCAAATATTTATTTAACAAGATCTGATTATGAGTTATTAAATGAAAAGATGAATGAAAATTCACTATTTTAGGTACAATAGTACCTAAGGGGCCAAACCAATCTCTTATTGGTTTTACGGGGTCCAACCATGTTGTCACATCGTTGTTATATTTCAAACCGTTGACGTTGAATGGACTAACTCGAGAACAATTGAATGATGACAAAATTATCAAAGACTCACATTCCTTATTTCGATTCAACAACGTACCAATAGTTCCTTGATGTTGGGTAAATGATTGAATCTTCGCCTTGGAAAAAAAAGGATTGGTATTGGTACGATCTAATCGATTATCGGGAATTAATCCCGAACCCACCGTATCATACCTTTTTCCGGTATACGAAGTTGTAGACTTGACTAACTCAATTCTTATGAAATCGCGAATCAGATCATTTGCCCTTACCTCAACAAAGGAAGCATGAACCTCTTCTACCGAACCATTTTTTTCTTGGCCCCAGTTCAATACTAAGCAAGCCCGAACCAATTGAATACTTGTGTGATAAATTCCTCGAATTGACTTTTCATTTCCATAAAGGATATAATTGAAAACTCTAAGTTGGACATTATCTTTTTCCTGCAAGAGATCCTGAGGGAAAAGTCTTGTTAAATTGATCCCATCAGCCATTTCATATGTGACTACGGGCCGAACCGAAACAAAATACTTTTTTTTGGTAGGTGTGATCCGTTGGACATAGATCCAATTTTTCCATTTTTTTGATTCCTTAGAATTTTTTTTTTTCGTTTCTGGTGGTATCAAAATGCCGCTGTGCCTGGATATCTTATCTGTCTCTCCAGGAAAATAAATATCTCCAGAAACAATTTTCAGTTCAATACTTTTTTTTTTTCTCTCCACTCGGACTAATCCACCTACTCGACTTCTTGTATTTAAAGCGAGTCGTGTATCTACTCCAATGATACTATTGTTCCGTACCATTATGGACGAAGATCCGGGTAAGATATGCACTTCTTCGGGAATAAAAAAAAACCGATCCACTTTTATTTGGTATTTCGGACTAAATTCTTTTGCTCCTCGATACTCAATCAAATCTTCTTTTTTTACGATTGAATCCGCCTCTACGGTCCCATATTTAGTAATTCCCGAACTATTTCTTTTGTATCGGGGATCATCAAAATAAGCAAGAATACTATTTCTCCGTAAAATACCATTTATGGGTATTTCAATCGAAATACCAAAACCGGGTATCGGTTCTTTCTCTCGTTCTTGATCATATCGTAATGGGATACGAAATTGATTTCTTCGCCTTTTCGACAAGAAATCGGAATTCTCTTGTAGAACCGAAGGATATATGAAATTCCAATGACCGTTGGATTTGATTCCATCAAGTCTTGAATAGTCAAGAATTTCCCTATCTTTTTGATCAGAAGTATCCAACAATTTATGTTTTACTCGATCATTAGTGATTGAGAGGTCAGAGATATATCTTTCTTCGACAGAAAAAGAATGAACATTCATTTGATCTTGATCCTTGTGGAGCGAAAAAGACACTATACTGGATCTGCATGGCCTTCCTGCTAATATCCACAAATGGCTTGTTTTTGGTAATAGATGAACATTACCATATGTATATTCAGGTGCATGGTAGACATCGGTACTCCAGTGCATTTCTCCCTCTGATTCAGAATAAATATGTTTTCGAACCCTCTCTTTAAAATGAAAAGTGGACGTTCCGGCACGAATCTCAGCAATCACTTGTTCTGATTCTACATATTGATCGTTTTGAACTAAAAGCAAACTTTTTGGTGGAATATTCACATTATGTATAATATCCCGACTCTCAATGGTTACATACAAGTCTATAGAACATAGAAAAGCAGGTTGCCCGTGACGGTTACGTGTGGGATGAACCAAATCTTCATTGAACCTTATTTTTCCATTAGAAGGAGCTCGTACATGTTCGGCAGTACCGCCCGTGAATACTCCGCCAGTATGAAAAGTTCTTAATGTTAGTTGAGTCCCCGGTTCCCCAATTGATTGACCCGCAATAATACCCACGGCTTCCCCCAATTCGACCAGGTCGCCACGAGTGGGACTCCGGCCATAACATAATTGACAAATCCAAGATGTATTTCTGCAAGTAAAGGGGGTTCTAATATATATTGGTTGTGCTCGAAAGGTTATGAATCGATTGGCAAGTCCAATTCCAATATCTTGATTTCGGGTGGCAATGCATCGTATACCCATATATATATCATCTGCTAATACACGACCCATTAGTGTTTGGACAAAAATTTTTTCCGTCATCCCATTTCGAGGACTCACGTAAATACCTCGGATAGTACCACAATCTGTTCTACGTACAATAATGTGTTGAACTACTTCAACAAGTCTACGTGTGAGGTACCCGGCATCTGATGTTCGTACAGCAGTATCCACCACTCCTTTGCGGGCTCCATAGCAGGAAATTATATATTCTGTCAAAGAGAGTCCTTCACGTAAATTGCTTTGAATGGGTAAATCAATCATTTGTCCTTGGGGATCCGACATTAATCCTCTCATACCTACTAATTGATGTACCTGAGATGCATTTCCTCTGGCTCCCGAAAAGGACATCAGATGGACTGGATTAGAAAGATCCGTCATCCGAAAATTAGGATTCATTTCTTGTCTCAAATATTCACTTGTAGCATACCATATCTCAATGGATTGACGTAATTTTTCTACCGCGTGTACATTCCCATAATGATGGTGTTTCTCCAAAATAAAACTTTGTTGTTCAGCGTCTTGGACTAACCACCCCTTAGAAGGTATTGTTAAAAGATCATCAATTCCTAATGAAATAGATGTAGCGGTGGCTTGTTGGAAACCCAAAGTCTTCACTTGATCCAGGATATGTGATGTATATGCCATTCCGAAATGATCTATTAATCTGCTAATAAGTCGTTTCATAGCAGTTCCATCTATCACTTTATTGTGAAAGGCCAGATCGGCCCGTTCTGCCATAAGGACCTCCATATTTCGACGAGTAGTATTGGACAATGGACCTGAGTTAGTGATTCGAAAACTTCCTTTCCTCAATCTTTATTTTCACATAGAAATTCATAAATTATAATGATACCGATGAAATTGGATAGGCCCAACTTCTCACAGGCACGGGTATCAATTAATCTAATTTCTTAGTTTAGATAGTGTATGGGTAGGCCCGACAAAACCCTTGTATGGCTTCTTCTATTTCTCGATAAAAAGAAAGATGACCGACGGTGGTTCGAATGTATATACAACGGA